GCAAATTGCAGGACGTATCGACGGAAAAGAGATTGCACGTGTCGAATGGCTCAGAGAAGGCAGGGTTCCCCTACAAACAATTCGCGCTAAAATTGATCACTGTTCCCATACAGTTAGAACTATCTATGGAATCTTAGGTATCAAAATTTGGATATTTGTAAACCAAGAATGAGAAAATAAGAATAATGGAACTTTCTTTCTCTCGCCATTATGCTCATAAATAGAGCAAATTTAGAAAATATTTTCTTATTTTTTTTTAATCAAAGAAAAACGAACAATTAGAATTCTATAAGGTTGAATAAAAATTTGATTTATCCTTTATTTAAATTTAATTTAAATTTTAGTATAATTGCTATGCTCAGTGTGTGACTCGTTAGTTTTTTCTTTAGAATTGAGAATTGAGACTGAAAAGAAAAATAGGTTGACCACACTATAAACTTAATAACTATCAAAACTAAAGAAACTCAAAACTCATAACCAACTTATTGCTTCGTATTGTCTAGATCCCAAGAAACAGTTACTATATGACTGAATCAATCATATAGTTGTAGCAACTGAAATCCTTTTCATAAAAAAGAAATCTGATTCTGAATTGTGAAAAAAAAGGGATGTGGAAAAAGGAAGGGTGATAGAAAGAGAGAATAAAGATCTAAATGATATTAAAAGATATATGATTCCCATATGTATGGTTTATGAAGAATTACCCCATAAAAAAGGCAGTGTTATAAAGCATCAACATTAATATACAATAAAAATATAATAATATTAATAATATAAAGAATTAAAGAATCTAATCTATATGGTAATCAATATGGATAATATGGATAATATAGTCTATTATATATGTAAGTATGTAATTAAGATAGAAAAAGAAAGAATCTAAATAATAGAAAATAAAATAGAGAAAAATTGAATTGAGCTTCGGGTTAATAAAAACTGAGGAGATTGACTCGGAAACAAATAACAGATTCTGTTGAGAGCTCCATTGCAGAGTTCAGGCCTAAGTATTAATAGAGAAGTTATGGGAACGATGGAACCTGTGATTACATAGGATTTTCTTGAAAACAAATCAATCCTAAGGATTCATTGGGTAGGATGGCGGAATGAACCAAGAAAAAATGGATTTCTTCTGAATGGTCATGAATTGACCCTATAAATGAAGGATAAAAGAGTTAATATTCGCCCGCGAAACCTTTTTTTTTTTATTTTTATTTCATTTATTGGATGACTATTGGCGTGATTAAATAGAGGTAAAGAAAAAGACTTTAGAGATTTTGCTAAAAGAAAGAAGCATTCTTTTTATCTATATTCTTTATATATATATACACGTCTAGTTATCTAGTTATATATACAGCCTACCTATGTAACAAATTCAATCTAAAAAAATTAGTATATTCTTTCTTTTGTCTTTTTATAGAATAAAATACATATTTCTATGTAATATGTAATTTTATTGAATCATTTCATTCGTGAGGAGCTGGATGAGAAGAAATTCTCATGTCCGGTTCTGCAGTAGAGATGGAATTCAGAAAAAACCATCAACTATAACCCTAAAAGAACCAGATTTCGTAAACAACATAGAGGTAGAATGAAGGGAATATCTTGCCGAGGCAATCATATTTGTTTTGGCAGATACGCTCTTCAGGCACTTGAACCTGCTTGGATCACAGCTAGACAAATAGAAGCAGGGCGAAGAGCAATGACACGATATGCGCGTCGTGGTGGAAAGATATGGGTACGTATCTTTCCCGACAAACCTGTTACTGTAAGACCTACAGAAACACGTATGGGTTCGGGCAAAGGATCCCCCGAATATTGGGTATCCGTTGTTAAACCGGGCCGAATAATTTATGAAATGAGTGGAGTATCTGAAGCTGTAGCCAAAGCTGCTATGGAAATAGCTGCATGCAAAATGCCTATACGAACTCAATTTGTTATTTCAGGATAGGTAAACAAAAGTAAAAGAAGAAGGAGTATTAAGAATAAAAAAACAACTACGGATTTATTTATCTCTGGACAGACAATATTTCTTTTTTCCATTATCTTGAAATAAGAGATTAAAATAAAAATGATATGATTCAACCCCAGACCCTTTTGAATGTAGCGGATAACAGTGGAGCTCAAAAATTAATGTGTATTCGAATCATAGGAACTGGTAATCACCGATATGCTCATCTTGGCGATGTTATTGTTGCTGTAATCAAAGAAGCAGTGCCCAATATGCCTTTAGAAAGATCAGAAATAATTAGAGCTGTGATTGTACGCACATGTAAAGAACTCAAACGTGACAACGGCATGATAATACGATATGATGACAATGCAGCGGTTATCGTTGATCAAGAAGGAAATCCAAAAGGAACTCGAATTTTTGGTGCAATTGCTCGAGAATTGCGACAGTTGAATTTTACTAAAATCGTTTCATTAGCACCCGAAGTCTTATAGATGAAAATAGGATATATCCTATCTTTCTATCTATATATAGAATAGAATATTAGAATATCTGAAATAGATCCGATTAATAGATTGTGTGTGTCTCATGTATATATTTGAAATTTCTAATAATTTTTGAGAATCTATAATAATTAAAAAAAAATTCAATAAAAAATAAAACAAAAAAGAAGCATGTTGACTATATCAAAATTAGGAGGCACCAATAACTATAGTTCGTCATGGGTAGGGACATTATTGCCGATATAATAACTTCTATAAGAAATGCTGACATAGATCAAAAGGGAAGAGTTAAGATAGTATCTACTAATATCACTAAAAACATTGTGAAAATACTTTTACGAGAAGGTTTTATTGAAAACGTTCGAAAACATCAAGAAAGTCAAAAAAATTTCTTAGTTTCAACCTTACGACATAGAAAGAATAGGAAAGGTAAGAAAATAAATTTAAAGCGTATCAGCCGACCTGGTCTACGAATATATTCCAACTATCAACAAATTCCTAAGATTTTAGGTGGAATGGGAATTGTAATCCTTTCTACTTCTCGAGGTATAATAACAGATCGAGAAGCTCGATTAGAAAAAATTGGAGGAGAAATTTTGTGTTATATATGGTAATTCTCCTAGGATACCCTAAATTTCTCTCGAACTTACTATTTGTAAAATAGAGAGGAGAAGTGAATTATAGAACTCTTCCTCTATTAGTTAATACTTAAAGGGGGTTCCCTGGAATGAAAGAACAGAAATTGATTCATGAGGGTTTAATTACTGAATCACTACCCAACGGGATGTTCCGAGTTCAATTAGATAATGAAGATCTAATTCTAGGTTATATTTCAGGGAGAATCCGGCGCAGTTTTATACGTATACTACCCGGAGATAGAGTCAAAATCGAAATGAGTCGTTATGATTCAACCAGGGGACGTATAATTTATAGACTTCGCAAAAAAGATTCGAACGATTAGATCATTCTTTTAAACATCCTTTTCGTAGAGATATAATTAAAAGTTCAAAAATGCAATAAACTGATTTTTGTTAAAAAAAATGGATTTAGAATGAAAGTAAGGAATGATAAATATGAAGATAAGGGCTTCTGTTCGTAAAATTTGTGAAAAATGTCGCTTGATTCGTAGGCGGGGACGAATTATAGTTATTTGTTCCAATCCGAAACATAAACAGAGACAGGGGTAAAGAACTTTTTCATTTTTTTTTGAAAAGAAAATCCATGTACATGTAAAAAGAAATAAGAGAAAGGATTCGTTTTCATATGAAATGGATATCCTCGTCTCTTTTTGTAGATTTCTGATTCTTTATTTCTTTTATTCTTATTTATTATAAATATAATAAAATATGACAAAACCTATAGCAAAAATTAGTTTACGTAAGAATGCACGTATTGGTTCAAATAAGAATGAACGTAGAATACCAAAAGGAGTTATTCATGTTCAAGCGAGTTTCAATAATACTATTGTAACTATTACAGACGTACGAGGTCGGGTGGTTTCTTGGGCTTCCGCAGGTACTTCTGGATTCAGAGGCACAAGAAAAGGAACACCCTATGCTGCTCAAGCCGCGACATTTAATGCTATTCGTACATTAGTTGATCAGGGTATGCAACGAGCAGAAGTTATGATAAAAGGTCCAGGTCTCGGAAGAGATGCGGCATTACGAGCCATTCGTAGAAATGGGATACTATTAAGTTTCGTACGTGATGTAACACCCATGCCGCATAATGGATGTCGCCCCCCTAAAAAAAGACGTGTGTAGAAATAAAAATTCAAGAGATTCCAAGAGAAATAAATGATTCAATGATTCTGATCCAATAATTATAAATAAAAGAAAAATAAGAGTATGGTTCGAGAAGACGTAGTAGGATCCACTCGAACACTACAGTGGAAATGTGTTGAATCAAGAGTAGACAGCAAGCGTCTTTATTATGGTCGTTTCGTTCTGTCCCCGCTTATGAAAGGTCAAGCCGATACCATAGGTATTGCCATGCGAAGGGCTTTACTTGGAGAAATAGAAGGAACATGTATCACACGTGCAACATCTGAAAATGTGCTGCATGAATATTCTACGATAGCAGGTATTGAAGAATCAGTACATGAGATTTTACTCAATTTGAAAGAGATTGTATTGAGAAGTAATCTTTATGGAGTTAGAAACGCATCCATTTGCGTCAGGGGTCCCAAATACATAACAGCTCAAGATATCATCTCACCACCTTCTGTAGAAATAGTTGACACGACACAGCATATAGCTAACCTGACAGAACCAATTGATTTGTGTATTGAATTACAAATCAAGAGAGATCGCGGATATCGTATGAAATCCACAAATGACTCTCACGATGGAAGTTATCCTATAGATATTGTATCTATGCCTGTTCGAAATGCGAATCATAGTATTCATTCTTATGGGAATGAGAATGAAAAACAAGAGATACTCTTTATAGAAATATGGACGAATGGAAGTTTAACTCCTAAAGAAGCACTTTATGAAGCTTCTCGTAATTTGATTGATTTATTGATTCCTTTTCTACATGCAGAGGAAAAGGACATGAATTTCAAGGAAAATGAAAACAGATGGAATCTACCCCTTTTTTCCTTTCAAGACAAATTCACTAATCTCAAGAAAAACAAAAAAGGAATTCCATTGACATGTATTTTTATTGACCAATCAGAATTGTCTTCTAGGACCTATAATTGTCTCAAAAGATCCAATATACATACATTATTGGACCTTTTGAGTCACAGTCAAGAAGATCTTATGAAAATGGAATATTTTCGCACAGAAGATGTAAAACAGATATTGAGCACTGTACAGAAGCATTTTGCAATAAATTTACTTAAGAAAAAGTTATAATTTTAAATCCATTGGATTCTTTTCATTTTTTCTTTTTTATAAAGAAAAAAATAGAATAAGTTTTGAATCTCCGACATAGTCCATATATTTGCAGAATAGATCATAAAAAGATTGATGTATCTAAGGAAGATCCCCTTCAGGATCTTCCTTAGATATCTATGTTGTGGTATTTAACGGTTAATCAATTTGAAAAAGACCTAAAGTTAAGGATTTCTCAATAGGTAAAGTTGCTCCAATCCCTAACCAAAGAGCTACTGCGGTACCGATCAAAAAGACTGTTGTGGCTACTGGACGACGAAATGGATTTTGGAATTTATTGACATTCTCCAAAAAAGGTACTGTCAATAATCCTATTGGTACTGAAACCATTAAAAGAACACCCAATAACTTATTGGGTACTGTGCGAAGTATTTGAAATACGGGAAAGAAGTACCATTCGGGTAATATTTCCAACGGAGTTGCAAATGGATCCGCCGGTTCACCAATCATTGATGGCTCTAGAACTGCTAAGCCCACATTACATGCAATAGTACCTAGAATTACTACTGGAAAAATATATAAAAGATCATTGGGCCATGCGGGTTCTCCATAATAATTATGTCCCATCCCTTTAGCCAATTTAGCTCTTAATACAGGATCATTCAAATCAGGTTTCTTTGTTATTTGGATAGGTGAATTCTTGTGAATCCATCCCCCAAAAGAACCGGACATGAGAATTTTTTATCATCCGGCTCGAGCAAGAATCAAAAGAATCATAGAAATAGATTCATAGAACATAAATAGGTTCATAGAAGATCTATATTTCATACATATCTACATAGATAATGTAGAATGATTCTATGTAAGAAAAGATTTATAAAATTACATTTACCCAAGTTTCAACGATTCATTATTCATTGCAAAGAATTAAGTTCTGGCAACAAGAAAATGCTCAATATCCAAGTCGGCTTACAAATTCGATCATGATCAAGTGCTTTTTGGATTGTCTCATGTCTTTTGATTAGTATTTATCCCCACAATATCTTGATTGTATTACATACAAAAAGAAAAAATTTTTACTTGTTACTAATAAAATCTTAGCCCTTGTTCTTCCTTAGATCCCTTATTTAACTCCGATAGTATCATAGATCAGGGTTGATGCAGAGGAAATGAATGCATCTACATACTATAAAAACTTACTAAGATTACTGATTACTATCCAATTATACTATCAAATTAATTCTAATAAAAATTACTAAAAAGAAATCAAACAAAGTGAATAAATAGAACATTGGATCATTCCACATCACTTATTATAGGGATCTTACGGAGCCTTTTCATGCATGACAAGATTCGGGTATGATCATAGAAAATATTCTCCTCAAGTGAACCGGCCTATCCTATTATCCTATGCTATATAAAGGGATTGACGTGATGTGATGGTTGGATGCGGAGACACATTAAGTTGTGAATTCCAACGTGGCGGATAAAATCATATATCTGCACGGGCCAATCAATAGTTCAAGTCACACACTCCCATAATCCATCCTCTGTTTAGGAAAATATACTTCAACTATTCTATTCGTATCAAACTTCAGAATTGAATAGAAGTATCCAAATAACATGCCTTATTTTTAAACAATCCATATTTGTAGCAATGAAAGACTCTTGTCCCTCCCCGATATGATAAATTCCAAATATCTATGATCTGCCTTTTCTATAAAGGACCCGAAATACCTTGCTTACGTATCATTGGAAAGTGCATTAACATAAATATGGCAGTAAGAAGAGGTAATACAAAAGTATGTAAACTATAAAAACGAGTCAAAGTGGACTGGCCCACACTAGTACTTCCACGTAATAATTCTACCAAAGGTGATCCTATTATAGGAATAGCTTCAGGCACGCCTGTTACAATTTTGACTGCCCAATAGCCAATTTGGTCCCAAGGCAAAGAATAACCAGTTACGCCAAAAGATGCGGTCAATACAGCCAGAACTACCCCGGTAACCCAAGTTAATTCGCGGGGTTTTTTAAAACCACCTGTAAGATACACACGAAATACGTGTAAGATCATCATTAGAACCATCATACTTGCTGACCATCGATGAACTGATCGAATTAACCAACCAAAGTTGGCCTCAGTCATTATGTATTGAACAGAAGAAAAAGCCTCTGTAACAGTTGGACGATAGTAAAAGGTCATAGCAAAACCCGTAGCTACTTGTACTAAAAAACAGGTAAGCGTAATCCCCCCTAGACAATAAAATATGTTGACATGAGGAGGAACATATTTACTAGTTATATCATCTGCAATCGCTTGAATCTCGAGACGTTCCTCGAACCAATCATATACTTTATTGAGATAGGTAACCCAAGAAAGACTCCCCCTCTGAGAGCCGTATATGAGAATTTCATCTCGTACGGCTCAAGCCAAAACCCACAAAGACTAGTTTCAACGGATATGGAATATTGTTTCAAACTTCTTGTGGCTTAGCCGCTTGACTTGATTTGACCCAAAGATACGAAGTAAGAAAAATCCGGAATCTCTTCTTTGTGATGATAATGCCAAGAAATAAAATCTCAAGTTGGCTCATCCATCTTTTTTTATGTTAATCGTGACAGGCCTCTTGAATCTTCTCTTCCCTATCTTTTTTTTGATAGGAATTCTCTTGTTGAGACCCTATGAATCAATTGGAACCTCAGATTCATACTAGAACCACGATGATTTAATAAAAACAAAGCTAAACTCAAAAGGTTTTTGAGTAAAAAACATTTGATCATCACTTCTTCAATGAATGTAATAATAACTCAACAAAATCTATAGAAAAAGGTTTCTTTCGAAGAAAAAATTGATTAATTTAGAAAAATAAAAGACCTTTTTTCCATTTTTTTTTTAATCCGGTTGCGAGGTATGAATAATAGGTATGAATCATAGTTCAAATAGTTCTTTTCTTGATCTATTCTATATAGTCCGTGCTCCAGAGACTACAATAAATATCTGACGGTAGAATCATCTTGATAGAGATGACAAATTCATTCTTTGTATTATCAATAGGATCAATTATAACAAGTCACACGCTCATATTCCGGAAATGAAATATCGAAACAAATAAATTTCACGATCGAACTACCAGAATGGTCTATAAATCCAAGTCTTAGGTAATCTTAAGTTAAATTAGTAAGTATTTTACTATTTTAAGCATTAAGTAAGTCTAAGTAAAATAATCTTTTTTGATTGAAAAACTAGGACTTCCTAATTTTTATGAACTAATTAATTGAAATTCCATCCAGTAAAACAGATGAATTATAAATTTCTAAAATAATAGATAGAAATATTGCAAATAGAGCCATTGCAACTCCCATAAGTGGTGTAGTCCCCCACCCTGGAGCTACTTTTCCATATTCCGAATTCAATGGTTTCAATAAACTCCCTACGCCAGTTCGTCTTGGCCCAGATCTAGAACTACTCTCAATGGTTTTTGTAGCCATAAAACCTCTTTCATCATGGGTTGAAATCTGTTGACTTTGTATACTATTATACTATTCCGTTGTAGTTGTAAATAAACGACATTATCGTGATCCTTTGTGATATCGAAAAAATGGAAACAGCAACCCTAGTCGCCATCTCCATATCCGGTTTACTTGTAAGCTTTACTGGGTATGCCTTATATACCGCTTTTGGGCAACCCTCTCAAAAATTAAGAGATCCCTTCGAAGAACATGGGGACTAGTTGAAGTAATGAGCCCCGATATTCATATTGGGGCTCATTACTTCAATGGAAAGAATGAAAAATCATTTTGTTTTTTTAGTTGGAACTTTAGGTGGTTCTCGAAAAAAGATAGCGAAAAAAATTATCCCTAAAGTCGAAACTAAAAGAAAAGTATAAACCAATGCTTCCATAGATTCGATCGTGGTTTACAATTATAGCTTCCACACCTATTCATTTTGGATCATTTACTAAAGAAATTCTAAATTTAGATTGACTAATTTACTATTACTATCTATATAGTATGTATATAGACTATATATATATATATATATATATATATAGATCTAGTAATATCTTAGATCTATTAGATTAATATATTCATAATGATAATGAATATATTAAGATATTAAGATTGAATATGAAATAGATAATAGATTAAATTAAGAATGAATATAGAAAATAATAGAAAATTCTAAAATAGAAATCTAATATAAATCTAAATTTCTATACTTTAAATACTAGAATAAAAAAATACTAGAATAAAATAGAAAAAAAGAGAGGCAAAAGATGGCAAAGTAATTTTGTATCAGACTACCTGTCTCCTTGTAGTTGGATCTCCAAGTTTTTGGAATGCTCCAAATTCCACTTGAGCATCCAAATCTGGATCAATACCGGCAAAAACATCTCTGAACAAGGTTCTGGCGCCGTGCCAAATGTGTCCGAAAAAGAAGAGCAAAGCGAACGTAGCATGCCCAAAAGTGAACCAACCCCTTGGACTGCTACGAAAAACACCATCGGATTTCAAAGTAGCCCGGTCTAATTCAAAAATTTCACCCAATTGGGCACGTCTAGCATATTTTTTCACAGTAGCAGGATCACTATAAATGACTCCATTGAGCTCCCCGCCATAAAATTCAACAGTTACCCCTACTTGTTCAACACTATACTTGGATTCTGCCCTTCTAAAAGGAACATCAGCCCTAACAATTCCGTCTGCATCTACCAAAACTACTGGAAATGTTTCAAAAAAGGTAGGCATACGACGTACAAAGAGTTCGTGTCCTTCTTTATCTCTAAATATGGGGTGCCCTAACCACCCAACAGCTATTCCATCTCCGTTATCCATTGAGCCTGCTCTGAATAATCCTCCTTTCGCCGGATTATTACCAATGTAATCATAAAAAGCTAATTTTTCGGGAATTTTAGACCAAGCTTCCGATAAGCTCAGATTTTCGGCTAGTCCAGCCCCAACTCTTCGATAGATTTCTTGTTGGAAGTACCCCTGATCCCACTGATAACGAGTGGGGCCAAATAATTCGATTGGGGTAGTTGCTGAACCATACCACATAGTTCCAGCAACAACGAAAGCTGCAAAAAAAACAGCAGCAATACTACTGGAAAGCACAGTTTCAATATTACCCATGCGTAATCCTTTGTATAGACGTTGAGGCGGACGGACACTAAGATGGAATAGACCCGCTAATATGCCCAATGTACCTGCTGCAATATGATGAGAAGCTATTCCCCCCGGAACAAAAGGATCAAAACCTTCCGCACCCCATGCTGGATTTACAGATTGTACTTTTCCAGTTAGTCCATAAGGATCAGACACCCATATTCCAGGACCATATAAGCCTGTTACATGAAATGCACCAAAGCCAAAGCAAGCGATTCCTGAGAGGAATAAATGAATTCCAAAGATCTTGGGCAAATCCAAAGAAGGTTTTCCCGTACGTTCATCACAGAATATTTCTAGGTCCCAATACACCCAATGCCAGATAGCTGCCAAGAAGCACAAGCCAGAAAACAAAATATGTGCCCCTGCCACGCCTTCATAACTCCAAATGCCCGGATTCGTTATAGTTCCTCCCGAGATACTCCAACCCCCCCATGAATTGGTTATTCCTAAACGAGTCATGAAGGGTATAACGAACATGCCTTGTCTCCACATTGGATCAAGAACAGGGTCAGAGGGATCAAAAACCGCTAATTCGTATAGAGCCATCGAGCCGGCCCAACCAGAAACCAGAGCTGTATGCATTATATGGACAGAAAGTAATCGACCGGGATCATTCAATACAACAGTATGAACACGATACCAAGGCAAACCCATGTAAATACCCCTTTTCTGAAAAAGAAATAGACATTATGTAACTTTATCGCATTGGAAAAGACTAGACCATGTATTTCACCTGTTCGGTAGATTTTGTATAGGAAAGGATTAATCTTTATTTCTATTCCCTTCTTTTATTTTTAATGAAATAGAATAGAAAGAATTTGAAATAGAGAGAGGAGAGAACAATTCTCTTTCTTTCTATTTAGAAGAACAAAGAGAAACAGATCTTATTCTATACCCGATAAATACCAATACGCAATGGGAGGATTTTAAGGGAAAAAATGCATAGGTACTCTTTTCGAATTCGAAATCATTCGAACAGTTGGTTGATTCGATTGATCCCGATAATTTTTATTTATTAATTCTGTCTTCCTTTATGAACCTTATACTCCTATATATTCTCTTTCTAGAATTCTATATTATTTAGTATATTCTATATAGAATATACTAAATATTTTAAATATATTAAATATAAATATATAAAAAATATATATATTATATTAATATTTATTTAAATATAATTATAATTTTAAATATAATTATAATATAATAATAATATAAATATAAATACATAATATAAGATCCTAAATATAAAAAATATTAAAAAAAAAAAAAAAGAAGAAAATAAAATTAAAATTAAAATATAGTAAAATATAGAATATAAAAATATATAAAAATGGAAAATAAAGATAAAAAATGATGAAGACAATAAAACCATTGTTACGTTTTCATATTAAAGTAAAGTATAGTACTTCATTTTTTTTTATTTATCTTAATGCCCATTGGTGTTCCAAAAGTTCCTTTTCGGAATCCTGGAGAGGAAGATGCAGTTTGGGTTGACGTATAGTGCGACTTGTCAGACATATTGGTCATATGGTATTTCCCCGTTATCTCCCCCGATCGAGTATTCTTTGTTTCGCCCAATCCAATAAATATATATTGGATATTGTATTGATTGAACCATCAATAATTTGGAGCGTGAAACACAATAATTCCTATTGGGGATCAATATTATCAATTCAAAGAATTGATGGTTTACTTGGACTGATAAAATAAAGTATCCAGGCTCCGTTCATATAATACCAAATTGGAAATAAAAATGGGATAGTAATAGAAATCATAAATATTAAAGAAATAAATGAAAGAAATAAGAATATAATAAAGAAAAATAAAATAGAAATTTCATTAAATTATTCATAAATTTGAGATTCATTAGTAATTAAATAGAATAATTAAATAGAATATGAATATAATATAACTTACTATAATAGAAAGATAATAGAATCTTAGAATATAATATATTATGTAGAATATATGATGATTATGATTACACAATTACCGCTTATATAATATAGAAGAGAATCTTCTTCTATTTTTATTTACTATAGGGATAATATCAAACTACCTACCAATGAAGTAGTATGATTAATACATCAAATATTTTGGGGAAAGGTATGAAACAATTGAAAAAAAAAAGAAGTGGTACTGGAATCATTTGACCTATATGCGCAAATGGAATTCGGGCAAATCTTCCCCCGGAGTAGAACAAGAACCTAAAAGAATTGAAAGGCCCATTCAGGAACAAGAAAATTACATCGTAATTTGAATTTCGATGAAACAATACATCAATGAGAAGTTAGTTCAATAAGTTCATAAAATTCTTTTTTATTTTCTACATTATAGAATAGAGGTAAGGAGAAGGGGGCAAAACTCATTAAAAAAAAAAAGAAATAGGATTGGAATCGACACATTGATTTTTTTTTCACAATTCTTTTGAACCGTATGCATCCAAAGGTGCACGTACGGTTCCTCAGGGATACAAATTTGTCCTAATCAACCGACTTCATCGAGAAAGATTACTTTTTTTAGGCCAAGAGGTTGATAGCGAGATCTCGAATCAAATTGTTGGTCTCATGGTATATCTCAGCATAGAAGATGATACTAGAGATCTTTATTTGTTTATAAATTCTCCAGGTGGATGGGTAATACCAGGAATAGCCATTTATGATACTATGCAATTTGTGTTACCAGATGTACATACAATATGTATGGGATTAGCCGCTTCAATGGGATCTTTCATTCTGGTCGGAGGAGAAATTACCAAACGTCTAGCATTCCCTCACGCTTGGCGCCAATGAGTTTTTTTATTTGAGAAAAAAAGAATACTATGCCTTCGCTGTATCGAATATGAATTAAATAAAGAATAAGTAATAATAGCATGGCACTTCGAGTTCGATATGAACAAACCATTATTGTTTTTTTTCTAACATGAGATTTTGTATCGAAATAGTAGTATGAAAGAAGGGTTATTCCCAATTTGATTTTCTGTGTCAAGCAAGAGTCAATTTCAGCGTCACAAACCACTATTCTTCCACAACAGAAGTCTCTTTCTTATTTTTATGTTATGAGAGGAAAGAATCAAAAAAATGGAAAAAATCATTTTTTCCTTCTTAAATCTTATCAAAAAGAAACTTTGGGATTGCTAAACCACAGACGAGATAAATATATAAAGCAACAGAACCATCATAGTATCTTTTTAACTACTACGAAAAGAAGGGTGGTAAATGGATCATTTAATGATTTGGATCATATAGGTTCTATTTATTCTTTTCGATAAAAGAAATTCTATCAAAAAAAGAAAATCCATTGCAGAGCCGTATGCAATGTACAAAAGATGCCTGTACGGTTGTTTAATTCTATTTTTTATTGTTATTTTGATTTAATCCATCCAATCCTGCGATATATAGATAGAAGAACCATTAAGAATGTTATATCAATATCATCAGGGTTATGATTCACCAACCTGCTAGTTCTTTTTACGAGGCACAAGCAAGGGATTTTATCCTGGAAGCAGAAGAACTATTGAAGCTTCGCGAAACTCTCACAAAAGTTTATGTACAAAGAACGGGCAACCCTTTATGGGTTATATCCGAAGATATGGAAAGGGATGTTTTTATGTCAGCAACAGAAGCTCAAGCTCATGGCATCGTTGATCTTGTCGCGATCGAAAATGAAAATACTGGGAATTCCATATAAATATACGAATTACTTTTCAAAATTTACGTGTGAATAGAAATCATTCATAATCATCAATCATCAGGTTAAGATCGATCTAAGCCAACCCGCTCTATTCTATCTAGAATGAGATTCTATAGACACACCATGCCAACCATTAAACAACTTATTAGAAATGCAAGACAGCCAATAAGAAATGTCACGAAATCTCCCGCTCTTCGAGGATGTCCTCAGCGTCGAGGAACATGTACTAGGGTGTATGTGCGACTCGTTAAGTTCAGATCATGAGTTTGAAGAAATGCAAAAATTTTTTCCAGTATCAACGACCACTACCAATGAATTAGGATAGATAGGGTGGAACACGGCCTTTTGATTTACTAGTATCAAGATCTATTATCTACCTAATTATGTTATGAATTTATGGTTTCTATTGGTGCAAATCCAATCACTCCGTTTGAGATGAGAAGGAATTCTCCATTGGTAACAAATAGTTATCCATTAAGCGGAGGAAAAAGGTTATGTTTCTTGAAAAAAAAACGGACTAACAAGGTCAGCTACTTAGCCAACTTTCAGAATTAAATACCGTCACTGTATGGATAGCTTTTTTGTGAAAAAAACTATTACTTTAGAATTAGAATTGAAAAAAGAATTCTAATTTAAAATGGATGGGTAGAGCCAAAGAGTGTGAACTATACAAGTTCACAAGAAATTTTGATGAAATGAAAGAAGAGGCTCCGGTGTATAGAGAGGACCTCACCGTTTCAGAAGTTGCCATAGAAACGAGAAAACCCACTATTCTTTTTTCTTTAGTAGCAGTCGAATTTCTTATTTCCAAGCGAGATACCTTGAAGAAAGAAAAAATCGTGGTCGGGAAGGTCATAGTCGCAAAAGCCATTGGAATTTATATTTTATATATCGGAAGAATCCGTTTTGTTATTAATCGACCGGAAGAAAAGGATGACTGAAAGAAGAGAAATCAATTAGTTATTCAATAAAGTTTCATTTGATTCAATGACCAGAGTTAAACGAGGATATACAGCTCGGAGACGTCGAAAAAAGATTCGTTTATTTGCATCAACTTTTATAGGGGCTCATTCAAGACTGACTCGAACGACTACTCAACAAAGAATGAGAGCTTTGATTTCCTCTCATCGAGATAGGAGCAGAAAAAAGAGAGATTTTCGTCGTTTGTGGATCACTCGGATAAATGCGGTAACTCGTGAGGATAGGCTATTCTATAGTTATAGCCTCTTCATCCACAATCTGTACAAAAGACAATTGCTTCTGAATCGTAAAATACTTGCGCAAATAGCCCTATCAAATAAGAATTGTTTTGATATTATTTCAAAGAAAATTATCAATTAATCAATTATCAATTAATCAATTATCAATTAATCAATTAAAAAGAAAAGAATACAAATCAAATAAAGGAATAAAAGAATCTTAATAGAATCTATTATACAGGAAACAAGAATGATTGAAACAGGATTTCCCGGAGAAAGGACTCCGGGAAGATAGAATAAAAAGAAATTAATATTTGAGTAGTAGGAAGAAACGAACATCTTTCAAGAAAAAAAGATTTCTTCCCCATTTTTCCTTTTTTAGAATACAAGAATCAAATCTGGATCCTAGTTTTTTTCGAGCAAAACATTAATATGAGCTTGAGTTCCGATTGGAGTTATATCTATTTATTTTTGGTTCTAGGACCTGTAGTTCTAGGAATCGACTCCACTCTCTCCAATTGTTTCTCATTATTACGAAAAGGTAACAAAGATAAAATACGAGCTTGTTTTATAGCAATAGTAATTAATCGTTGTTGTTTCAAAGTCAACCTATTCGTCCGTCTAGATAAGATTTTTCCTTGTTCACTAAGAAATCGACTAATTAAACTCATGTTTCTATAATCGATTCGATCCCCCGATCCTATTGGGGGTAAACGCCTACGAAAAGATCGCTTGGATTTACGAAAAGGTTGTTTGGATTTATCCATGGTTTGCTTATTCCTTGTTTGTTTATTCCTTCGATATAAAGGGATCTATAAAATAGAATCCTCTTTTTTTCTTATTCATTTAAGATTCGACCAAAATAGGATTTGGTTTGTATTATATATGTTAAGATGTAAAGTTCTTACTCTTCCCACTACTTGGAAAAATCAAACACGAATTCTTTTCTATCTATTTCTTTATTTCCCCATGAATCGTATACTTTTGACAATAGCGACAAAATTTTCTAAATTCTAGTCGATTGGGTGTATTGTGTCGATTCTTTTGAGTAATATATCTAGAAATGCCCAGCAATTCTTTATTGACACCCTTTCGAACACAACAGGTACATTCCAAAATCACTATAATTCGAATATCTTTACCCTTGGCCATGAACCTCCTTTTCATTTTGGATCGACTTCGTTCGCTATGGAATTTCTAACTATTTTCTTTTTTGAATTATTAGAATTCGAATGACTTCGAAGTACTATAATCTAAAATAGAATTACTAGAATCCTATAAATATAAAGAAAAAGAGTCATATTCATTAATAGAAGAATATTAAGAATATCGTAATAATTAATTAATACAATTTTTTCTAACTATGAATCCTTTATATACTAATCTCAGTATTTCCTTCTTTCTATGTTAGAATTTCGTGGAACCGTTCCTAGACTGGATCCACATTTCCATTTTTTTACCAAAAAATTTCACTGTATTTTGACTGAGATTCAATACACTCTTTCTTTTTTTTTAGGATAGATTAGTATTTAGTATATAAATAGTATTTAGTATATAAATAGTATATAAAAGAAAAAGAATTTAGAGCTATGTTACGTAGAATTGTATCTCAAATCTTCTTCATTTTTTATCAATACAAGAATTTCATCAGGATGAAAAAAAGGGGAATGACAAGGCATCTGGAAATAAACGATTAATTTCTATCAATAGACCTGCTAAAGACCCAAACCATAAAGTGGTTAACACAGGTGCCGTTGAGAGATATGTTTTTATATCTCGCATTTAAAATCCTCCTTCTTCTTTTATTTTTATTTTCTCTTTTTTTTCTTATTTATTTTCTTTGTATTGTATATTTGTATATTTTAAGAATTATATATTGTAATACCTATATAGTCCTAGTTCGCTATTCTAATAAATTCTAATAAATAGATCATAGATAATCCGATATTTTAATTTTAGTTCAAGATCATTTGTTTTTGCTTAAAATGAAATTAGAATTAGGAATTACTAACTAAAATGCATATGTACAATGACTCAGCAGATTCAATTTTGCCGCCCCCTAAAAAAATGACAAGAACATTCTCTACCTATCTATATCTATAGAATAGGTAGAGCAAAAAAGAAGGATGTGGAAAAAAAGAT